CTATGAATAATAGAGGAACTCTTTCAATCAAACAAATATTTCAATTCTTTTCATGTTCGTATTACGAAATACGAAAGTAAAAGGAATACAAATGGTAGGGAGTTTATTCCAATAAAATGATTCATAAATTTTCTATTTTGACGAACCGACTCTTACCGCGGAACCTTTTTTACTTTTTTTCCGTCTTTACTGTTCAAAGAGAAAAGAAAAAATTTTGTTATTCCATTACTAGATACACATTGTTTATGGAAAACAACATAGTAGTTGTCCAATGAGATACTACACATAATAACATAATAAAATATTAGCTTGGGCGAGTCGTATATTGCGTACTTACCCCTTAGTTTGATTATTTCTTTTTTTTTTATAACTTTTATTTATGCTGTGCTTTTTTTCATATCATGGTACACAAACGTTTAAAATGGGTGAGTTTTCCTAATCCTTTTCGAAATCCGAAGAAGTTCACATGGAATCCCTGGATTCTCTGTCAACTGCTCAATCAATTACTTCTTCGTCGGAATGCTAACAAAAAGATTACTTGATTTTCTTTATATTATACCCATACCCTTTTTTCCTTCATTGATTTGATTTCATTGATTTGATTCTTTCTTTCAATGGATATCGAAATTCCTATTAAAAGGATATCGAAATTCCTATTAAAAAGAATCTGAAATCTAGGAATTAGAATCGTAAGAGTTGTCTTTCGATTATTTCAGATTAATTGGAATCAACACAAATTAAATAGAAACAAATCAAATAGAAATAGATGAAGCAAAAAAATCAAATTGGAACACAACACTATGTACATTATATACATAATTGATATCTATATATATATATGAAATATGAAGATAAAAATGTCAATTGATATATATTAAATTAACCTGTATTTTCATACAGTAAACTTTATACAGTACAAGAAGAATATTCAATAGTATGGTAGAAATTTTTTTCTACCATACTATCGAGTATTTCATAGAATACTGCTCTCATAGAATACTGTTGATTCTAGTTCGCTTATTTCATCGAAATTGGAATCCTTTTCGTTTTTTTCTTCTCTTCAATCAATCATTGATAAGAACTAAAAAATCAAGTTTAAGTCAAATTAATCACTTTGACTTACGGTTTTTACGTATATTATAAGTAAAAAAGCAGTAGGAATTAAAATGAACAGTGCAGTAGCAATAAATGCGAGAATATTTACTTCCATAATTTCATCGTTTCATTTTTCTTTAATTCGCAATAACTCGGGATTTAATCCCATAGAGATGATAAATCTTTTGTCTGTAAATTCAATGGGATAAATTCCATTTCGATGGAATCGGATCAATATCATGAATAACAATATCGGAACTATCAAATCGATTCATCGTCAATAATTGAATAGTATACCATAGGAAGATCTTTTATCCATACCGAATTCAAAAATTCAAAAGTGGATTTCTTATCCAATCAAAAATTCTTTGACTATATTTTTATTTATATTTTTCTTTTTTTCCACTCTTTATTTTCTAAAATCTATTGCCTTCCTTGTACAATCATCTGATGAAGTATCATTTAACTGCTTTTACATTTACCATTGTTTATAAACAAAACCAAACAATAGAAGAGAAATGAAAAAAAAAAAGAAGAGGGATCCCTATTGGGAATGAAATTCTACTATTTGTACTCCCTTTCACAGAAAAATGGAGAAATGCATTGATGTATTTTTTTTTATTGGATTTGGATCCGTCGGGACTGACGGGGCTCGAACCCGCAGCTTCCGCCTTGACAGGGCGGTGCTCTGACCAATTGAACTACAATCCCAGGGAAATAACATAATAAAATCAAGTGTACAGTATACATATTCTTATGATTTCATTCAAATACTTTTGATTTTTATTTTAGATTCCAATTGTTGTCTTGTAACAGATTGGAACAGAGACGCGAATGATATATTGATTGATATCCATATGGATATGCATTTTAACGAGAGCAACATGGATTACTAATAATCTTTTCATTATTTCCAAATAAATTAGCTAATCCTTTTTTCAATGATTCAATGAAAAGGGTCTTTTTTTTTTTTTACTCTTTTTCTGAGACTTTCCACTTACAGATCCTGATATGAATCTATATCATTAGCAAGATAAGAATTTGTTGGAAAAAAGAAATAAAGAATAAAGAAAAGTAAATAGTGGTAAAGATATATCCGAAAATTTTTCTTTTTTTCCTATTGGGATCGCGCATTTCTGGAGAACAACAAATGATTATATTATTTCATGGTGGGATCGGCGAATTATTGGGCCGAGCTGGATTTGAACCAGCGTAGACATATTGCCAACGAATTTACAGTCCGTCCCCATTAACCGCTCGGGCATCGACCCCAGGAAGAATAAATTTCAGGCTTATTGATAATTCATGATCAACTTCCTTTCGTAGTACCCTACCCCCAGGGGAAGTCGAATCCCCGCTGCCTCCTTGAAAGAGAGATGTCCTAAACCGCTAGACGATGGGGGCA